AAGAACTAGTCAAAACAAAAAATCTAAATAAAGATATGATATATTGGTGATATAATTATAGCAACTCAAATATTGTATAAATAAAAAAGGTATAAAAAAAGAAAGAAAAATGAATCTGTCTGATTATGAGTTGTAAAGCAATAAGAATATACAGATAAATGAAGGGGTGAAAGAAAGAGAGAAAAAATATATGATATAGAATTCTAATATGTAAAGGTCTATGGGTCATCTCATAAAAGGTAGTGTAATAAAGCATCAATATGAATTAATCCATATATAAATGAATATATTCTTAACACAAACCAATCAAGAGCTCTGAATCAATAAAAACTGAGAAAGTTGATTCAAGAAAAAGGAAAATAAATCGTATTTAAATAAAATCTTATTATTATTAGGGAATTAGAGAGGCTCCATTGTAGAATTCAGACCTAACCATTAATCGAGAAGCGATGGGAACGACGAAACCTGCGAATATCTAAGATTTTTTTTAAACAAATCTTAATTATTTATTAGGTGGGATGGCGGAACAAACCAAAAAGGAATCCATTTATTTTAGAAGAGTTGTGTCCTACATTACATCTGAATTTGATAATTTTGATAATAAAGAGTAAATATTCGCCCGCGAAAATTTTATTGAAATTTTTTTTATTTTTGCCAACCCGATATGATCTGATATGATAATAAAAGAAAAAAAAAAATATTCGTTAGAACCTTATAAGATAACAAAACAACATTATCTAATCTAGGTATATACAGATAGCAAAAATTGTCTATAACTATAAGAATACATATTTAGTTATCTATCAAAACAAGATATACAAATTTCTAATAGACCAATAGATTCTATGAAATCTCATAAAATCCCGCGATTCTATTATTCATTAAACATATGTATCTTAGTGTATATTATTCGGTTAAATCGATTTATATATATTTGAATCGCTTCATTCGCGAGGAGCCGTATGAGATGAAAAATCTCATGTACGGTTCTGTAATAGAGATGGAATTGATAAACAACCATCAACTATAACCCCAAAAGAACCAGATTTCGTAAACAACATAGAGGAAGAATGAAAGGAATATCCTATCGGGGTAATCATATTTGCTTCGGAAGATATGCGCTTCAAGCACTTGAGCCCGCTTGGATCACATCTAGACAAATAGAAGCAGGACGGCGAGCAATGTCACGAAATGTCCGCCGAGGTGGACAAATATGGGTACGCATATTTCCAGACAAACCGGTTACAGTAAGACCTACCGAAACGCGTATGGGTTCGGGAAAAGGATCTCCCGAATATTGGGTAGCTGTCGTTAAACCTGGGAAAATACTTTATGAGATGGGCGGGGTCTCAGAAAATATAGCCAGAAAGGCTATTTCAATAGCAGCCTCCAAAATGCCTATACGAACTCAATTCATTATTTCGGGATAATAATTAGAACCAAAGGAAAGAGGTCTTTAGGATGAAAACAAAAAAATGCAATTATGGGTTCTTTATTTTTGAACACAGAATATTTTTTTTACTTCCATTTTTGGACTGAAAGAACAAAAAAATGATATGATTCAACCTCAAACCTATTTGAATGTAGCTGATAACAGTGGAGCCCGCAAATTGATGTGTATTCGAATCCTAGGAGCTAGTAATCGACGATATGCTTATATTGGTGACATTGTTGTTGCTGTAATCAAGGAAGCAGTACCAAATACGACCTTAGAAAGATCAGAAGTGATCAGAGCTGTAATTGTACGTACTTGTAAAGAACTCAAACGTAGCAACGGTATAATAATTCAGTATGATGATAATGCTGCAGTTGTCATTGATAAAGAAGGAAACCCAAAAGGAACTCGAATCTTTTGTGCAATCGCCCGGGAATTGAGACAGTTAAATTTTACAAAAATAGTTTCATTAGCACCCGAGGTATTATAAGACTATAAGACAAAACCGTGATATGGATATTTTTATTTTTAATAAAAATAAAATAGATAAATTAATATATTATATTTCACACATATCCCTTTTCCTTTTGTAGTCATTATTGTAGTCATGATTATAAGTATTAGAAATAGCATATTATTATCTATTTCATATTAATATTTGATAATCTAAATAAAAAAATCGAAAAAGGAGCATGTTGATTATATCGAAAGTAAGGGGCAACAATCATTTTCGTTTATCATGAGTAAGGACACCATCGCTGACATAATAACCTATATACGAAATGCTGACATGAATAGAAAAGGAATGGTTCAAATACCATTTACTAACATCGCCGAAAACACTGTGAAAATACTCTTACGAGAGGGTTTTGTTGAAAACGTCAGAAAACATAGGGAAAGCGACAAATATTATTTAGTTTTAACTCTACGGTATAGAAGAAATAGGAAAGGATCATATAAAACCTTTTTAAATTTAAAACGGATCAGTACACCTGGTCTACGAATATATTCTAATTATCAACAAATACCGAGAATTTTAGGAGGCATGGGGATTGTAATTCTTTCAACTTCTAGAGGTATAATGACAGATCGAGAAGCTCGATTAGAAAAAATCGGCGGAGAAGTCTTATGTTATGTATGGTAATCTTTCTGACATCTGAATAAGGAAGCATAAATCATTCAATTTAATTAGACTGTTTTTTAATTTCAACAATATTTTGGGGAAGAAGGGTACAATTAGACGTTCAAAATGTAAGGAAACCTTATTTTCTTCTAATAAATAGATTTAGGATTAACTTATTAAGTTAAGAAATTACAAATATAGATATGAAAATAGGGGCCTCCGTTCGTAAAATTTGTGGAAAATGTCGATTAATCCGCAGGCGAGGGCGAATTATAGTAATTTGTTCCAATCCAAAACATAAACAAAGACAAGGATAGGAATTCCAATTATATTATAATTAATATAATTAATATAATTAAATCTCGAATATTAATTCTTATGAATTCTCGATCTCCAATATTATATTAATTCCTGACCAATATTCATTCTTGAATATTTATTTAATTAACCGATTAATTCTATGTATTGTATTAATAGTTAATAGAAAATGATTTAATAATTTCACTTTTTAAAAATGAAAATTTATATATGATATATATGATTTCATTTTTTTTATAGGAACAATTTTTATATGAACAAAAAGATTTCATTTTTTTATTATATATATGAACAAAAAGACCTCATTTTCATTTTTTTTTATCTAAAAAATTTGTATTGTATTATTTTAGGAGGAAAAAACTATGAACAAGGGGGAAAAACGTATGAATAAAAAACCGGATATATGGCAAAACCTATACGAAAAGTGTGGTCGCGTAAAGGACAAATTGGAAGGGGTAGACGTGTACATAAAGCACCGAAGAGAAAAATAAAAACTGGCGTTATCCATATTCAGGCTAGCTTTAATAATACTATGGTTACTATTACAGATCTACAAGGTCTTGTCATTGTTTCAGGATCAGCTGGATATTATGGATTCAAAGGTAAACGAAGGGGTACACCATTTGCTGCACATATGGCAGCAAGGAATGCTATTCGACGAGTAGCGGATCAAGGCATGCAACGGGCAGAAGTTATGATAAAAGGTCCCGGTCTCGGAAGAGATGCAGCATTAAGAGCTATTCATAGAAGTGGTATACTATTAAATAGTATACGGGATATAACCCCTATGCCACATAATGGATGTAGGTCTCCTAAAAAGAGACGTGTATAAAATTTAAAATAAAGATTTTGAAAAGA